CCGACCGCTCTACCACTGAGCTACTGAGGAACAACGGACTTAAGGAAGCCGACTCTCATTCTTTGGACCAACCTATGACCGAAAAAAAATGGGTTCGTCACTCTTTTTCACATACACCGGGGGAAAAGGTTACGATAGCAAGCCCCTCCCCGGTCGGAGAGCCTCCAGGACAAGGGGGCGGCGGTCAACCATCCACTCTCGAGATTCATATTTTGATCAATTGATCTCCGCGTCCTGCCAGTTCGCTAAGTAGACTCACTCTACCGAGGGGCAACAAAGGCTGGAACTATTCCTGCCAAAAACAAGAGGCCAGGCCTACTTCTCATCCTAGGAATTTGCAGGTATGATAGAGTCCCCTCTCTGTCTGTCTCTCCGAGTTTCTACTACTAAGTAGCACTTCTGATATTCAATTATAGAATCGATTCCGATCAAGCTGAAAAAGCCCTATATTATTAGTAAGCTAGCGCCTCAAACTAAAGCGCTAACGAGCAAGAAAAGGGCCCCTTACTATAGGCGTTAGCACTTTAGAAGGATTGCAGCTAGCGCGCCACCCTTCTTTCTCAAAGTCAAGTTTCGCGCTTGTGCTTTGAAGCCCCTACCTTTTTTTTTTATGGGATATTTTAAGAAGCGCGGGTTTGGAACCCTATGCAAGGTGCTGGTCTCGATCTCGCTTGGTGGTGCCCCTTTCGATGATTGTGGACTCAACATTGATTTCGTGCTTGAGTTGGAGGCCCCCCTCCATCCATCGAGTCAAGTAATTCGCTATCGGAAATTTATCCGCCGCGTATCTCATGTCATGCTTCTTGTTTCTCCGAATCGGTTCCTAGTGTCAGTCAATCAAGATTCGCCATCCAGAGAGGGAAGAGCCTTTACTTTAGGTTAGGCCGGTCTCGTCATTCACGCAATTCCCCCGTCCATTGATCGATCACGCGAGTACGCATCCAGTCAGCACATAGCGAACGAAAAAAGCGTTCATCCTGGATTGGATTCTCTTCCTCAATAAAAATGTCTATCAATTGATCCCTATTCATTCGGTCAAAGTCTCCACGGCCTTTTCACGCCCCTCTACTGAGGGGTGCACCATGTTGATAGGAATCGGCAAAGACCTTCTTGTACAACACGTCCTCGAAGGCAGCATTCATGGCAATCATCACGTCTTTCTCCCGAGGGCATGGTATGGCTTTGTTCTTGGTGTTGTTTAATAGATGTCGAGTGCCGCTTTTCCCCGTCCGATAATCTCCATCTGCTCTAAGTGGGCGAGCTAGAATCCTTATGTCAGGTTGGTTGTTCAAAAGACTTTCTCTTTACCCTTTGCATTTTCATCTTTTTGAAAGCCCAGACCCATTCTTCTGGATTTTCATTAGTCCTATTTCAGGTGCAAAGCCTCCTCAATAAAGACCTCTTTCTTTTCTTTTTTTCTTATTTCTCATTTTGTTGATTGAAAGAGGATAAGCGCTATCCATTGAGTAAAGGGAGGGTTTGCTACAGTGATTCGGGCGGTTGGTGGCCCCTTCGAGAGTTGCGGGTCCTTGCCGCAGCATGAGTGGTAGCTCACGCTCAAAGCTCCTCCGACACGAGTCCTAGTCGTTGCGCTGCGGTCCGTTTCCCGGCTTCGCTTGCGCGATTTGCACTTCTGATTGGTTCCATCCATCCCCGACCCTAATGAATCGAGTATGAAGGGGTCAGCCAGTCAAGCGGTTCGGGTTCTCGGTCGGTTCCCGTTCGCCTGCCCCCCTCATAGTCCATTAGTGGGTAGGGTGGTCAACTTAGAGTGCGCCCGCCTCCTCTTCAGACGTGTCCTCGACAACCTGGCGGTGTTCGGTCTCCACTTTTGGGGGTGGGAGTGCTTGGTCGCTGGGGTTTCCTTTTCTTCAACCAATTTGGTTGTGTCAGCCCGGTCTAACATTTTGTTATGAGCTGGCTGAACAAAGATGGATTGAAGGTAAGATAGATTTGAGTTTAAGTGGCATAGGACCTTCGATCAACCATGGGGCTCTACCCTTACTGAATTCATTCTATTGAAGCGTAACGTAAAAAGCTCCTTCTCATGTTGCATTTCTTTGGTTTGGAAGTTCCAGTATGTTGTCTGTGGATTTATAACAAAGGAAAGCCCCCTTATGCTATGCCATTTGATTAATTCAAATTCCGTGCAGCTCGCCACTCCCCGAGGCCAAGGACGGGGTCGAACCGTCATTCCAGGATTTGCAGTCCGATACATTTCCATTATGTTACCTAGCCAAACCCGCCACCTCATGTGCCAAAGTCAAACGGTTGTTCTTCCTTCCCCGCTCCCTCTTTTTCTACATATGCGGTGGCGGGGTACCAGAGAAGAGGGGACAACTTCTTTCTCCCTTGCCTTGCTCAACTTTCCTTTTCTGATTGAAAGTAGCAAGCCACTCCACTACTAGTACAGAGGCCAGATAGAAGGTTGCTTCCTCTATATGTTCAGGCAAAGAACATCTAGAAGCTGTCTTTTGTCTTGTCTTGTAAGCAACCATGCCTATCTAATCGAATTTTGCTTACCAAAGTGGTCTTACTAAAAGTAAGTAAGCAACCAGTTCCGTTCCATGAGTGACATGGCTTTTCACTATTATTTTCCAGAGAAGGTTGCTCATCCAGCCCAGCGGATCCATTGTTTATGCGGAAGTGCGATGCGGCTGAAAAACGTAAGCCCCTATTTTTTAGTAATATTAGTAAGGTATAGGTTGGGGAAAACTCCAAAACGAAAGTTCCAAAAAAAGCTTACCTTATATTAAATATAAGTTTTAGAAAGGGGCACCCCTACTATACCCCTAAACTATAAGCTAGCGCGCAACGGCTTTTCAGCCGTTGTTGCTTGCTGCTTGCAGGCTCGACAATCTTTCTTTCGCCTCTCCCCCCTGTCTCCATTCTGATTGATTCGCTTCTTCTTTTCCTCGAAAATTGTTGATGAAAAATGACCGCTCTCATTTATTTATTTTCGCTTTTTGTCTTTGCTTTGCGGTATATTCTTCAGCTTATCTTATCTGCGAACACGAATCAGAGAAAATTCCTTCTACTTTATGATAAAAAGGGAATTGCTGTAGCGCAGCTACCGTTCGTGGCAGGGAGTTGAAAGGCTTAGCAGCAGCCATTAGCCATTCTCCTTCCTAAAGCATCACTTCAGCGGTCATTTTCCCCGACCTTCTACTCCCTACTATGAGATAGAGGAAGGAAAAGTTATGAATTGCAATGCACTATCCGAAATCCGATCTAGCCCAAATCCCCTTTCCCAACTGCTATTCGAATCTCGATCTCTGGAATCGAAACCAAGACCAACGAGCCCTCGGTCAAGCGAAAGACTTACGACTTTGAATTGAGGATCGCTAGAATCCGAAGCTCTTTCAAGTCCTCTGGGCACAAAGGAACTAAACACTACACTATTCTTTCTATCTCTTTAGTTCGAATCGAATGCTTTGATGCTCTTAATAGAGAGCGCAGTTCCAGCAGAATCCTAATCAGACTATTGCTCGTACCTAATCACTGCTTAAACCCTCGGTGAAACTGGCTTAAGCCCGACTACAGAGCCCATCTATATAGGGATAGGGATATACCACCAAACCTGTGAACCAAAGCGCATTCTAACTCCCTTACTCTATCAAGTAAGTACTTTCATTCCTTTGGAAAAAAGAAAGTCTGCTATCAAAAAAAAATCGTCTTCTGTGTGGGATGCCAGGTTCGTTAGAACCAGACTATTTCACTCCAGGTTTTGAACTGTAAACTCTCTCTTCCTTCTTGACTCGCCTTCAGTCTTGATGGCTGCAAGCGAAATGGCAGCTGGCTATGTGACTAGAAAGTAAGAGAGGCACGGGAAAGCTTGCTCAACTCTACGAGCGTTAATGTCTCCTTGTTGTCAATCGCGGTAGATGACTGAACACCAAACTCAATCCCAATGCTAAAAGAAAGATCTTGACTTGTGACAGGTTCATTTGTGGTTAAACACCCTCATCTGATCTTTCTTTACAAACCCATTACTGGGGCTGATCTATCATACTTCATTTTTCGAGTAGTTGGCTCAACAAAGACAGGAATGGAAGTGATGGCGCTACTCCTTCTTTCTTTGTGGCTCGTTCGAAGCATTCTTTCGGGCACTGCATTGGAAGTCCTCCACTGCTACCTTGACTGAGGCTGGACTTATCTGATTGTCTGATTCAGCTAGTCTTTTTTTGCTATTTTTATATCGCTCTTCCTTCTCCTCTCCAGCAGGAGTTCAAAATCGTTGACGTGACATCGACCAGAATCATTGATGTGCATCTAACTGAAAGCGATCATGCTCAACCTCCTCGATTACAGTCAACTGGGAACTTTTCGATGAAGAGGGCATACGGCGTGACAATCTGTTGACATACATTTACCTTGGTATACCTCTACAAAGAGATTAGAGAAAGAAAATCATTTCACCGATAGCAATGAGAGTCACTCTGCCTGGACTTCCCAATCAAACATGGACAACGGCTACCAATATGACAGTGCAAGAGTGGAACTCGTATACTCCACTTCTTGTTAGTTAAGGTTAAGTAGAGAAGGCTACCGGCCCTGCCATCTTGCTTTACAGACCGACCGCTGGAACTGATCTTTCTTATGTCTGCTCCCGTCTTGTCGCCTCCTATTACTGGTGGGCCACTCCTGCTTTTCGTATTTACCACCGAGGACATTTCCTTTTTTTGGGACGTTATGGCAAAAGACGATGACTCTTGGAAGGAAAGAAAAGGCCATTGACTACCTCAGACCTTGCTCGCAAAGACTATCCACCTTCAGCATTTGGTACTGAGGAGAGCCAGCCATTAAGCACACACCCAAGCTAAGCAAGAGATGGAAAAAGCACACTTTTCAAACTGGGATAAAAAAGATCAGAAGGGAGATCAAAGCCCGAAAGCACCTAGTGAGCTCAGATTTTGACTGGGAAACCAACTCTATTTGGTTAAACCAGAGAAAAGAGCAGGTAACGATCTAAATGATCAAGCAACGAAATCCTCCTTTGTCGACCTGAAACTGAAGTAAAGGAGGGAATGGAGCAGGCAATGAAATTGCTTTTGTGAATCAGTTGTAGTTGCGTCCTTACTTGATCCCATCTTTGTTAGAAGAGACTTTGCTCAGGTTTGGAACCCGGCTGCTGGCATGACTGGTTCAGGAAGTGATGTTTTCCAACGGTTTCCTGATAAATGGAGGTGACATTTGCATCTTCAGCAAATTTCTAGAGAACTCTTGAGCGAGAATCTTGCAGTATTAGGATTTTGGACAGGCATTGAAAATGTCAACATTAAGGAAATGGGAGAGGCTAATGTGATTCTGAGAATTAAGATTGTCAGACAGAAGGACGGGTTAACCTTTCTTTACCCAGTCGAGTTAAATTGAAAAGATTCTCAAGAAGCTTAATCACTTCGAGTGTGCGCCTGCTCCAACTCAGCTTTTAAGGAATCCAATGATCCCAGTATCAATCAAGTTGATACGGAACAAAGCCTTTTAGATTTGAAGCTATGTAGCTCAACTGAATATTCTCAGAAATGGGGAGTCTCATGTACCTCATGTATTGTACGAGACCAGACATAGCTTTTGCTTTGGAGATGTTGAGCAAGAACTCAAGTAATCCAGGGAAAGAGCAGTGGAGTGCTCTGACCAGAGTTATGAGTTAGCTAAGAGGTAAAAAAAAAATGGATTACATGTAGCACTGAGGTTTTGAACCCTGCTGTGATCGAGGAGGATTACAGTGACGCGACTGGAATTCTGATCATGAATATTCCAAGTCGGTGTCTGCCTGGGTCTTCACCATTAGGTAGAGGAGCAATTTCATCGAAAGAAAGTGGCAGACAGACATAACTCATTCCTTCATAGAATAAGAGTTTATTGCATATACCTCTGCTTGAAGAGAAGTAGAGTGGCTCAGGAACATATTTGTAGAAGTACCAATATGGAGCAATTGTTGCCGGCCTAGACAATATATTGTGACAATAAAGCTGCCATGCTGAGATGGTACAGTTAGTGTTACAATAGTTAATCCATACTAGTGTGTCTGATGTATGTGAGAGGGATTTTTACTGATGGAATATTTCCAGTCAGTATGTGGAGTCCAGACGAGATCTGGCTGATCCCGTGTCAAAAGGCCTTGGCAAGGACTTAGTGTCCAGAACATGGAGGGGGATGGGAAAAGTTCATAGTTAGTTGTACTTTACGGAAACCTAACCCGGTGATATTCTCCTAGGAAAAATTGAAAAAAGAAGTAAATGTTACAATTGGTGAGAAGCTACATGAGTCAATTTGCATTCTTCCCTCCCTCAGCTCCCTCAAAAATGGCTCGAGCAGGACGAGCAATCTCCGTTAATTATCCATTGCTTTTCCTTTTTTTTCCTTTTCTTTTGTTGTACTTTTTTCCGAAAATGCGTTTCAGAAAACGTGTGGGCCTATCTTAGCTCCTCCGCATGCTACTTACGTACTTACGATGCGCCTCCTCTTCATGCCGTAGCACACCTATATAGCATAGCTGAAAGCGGATATAGGAAAAAAGAGCTGTTCCCATTCCCATAGCAAACAGAGAAAGATCTCGTACAACACCACCATAGATATTTCGTACGCACATTGAGATCGGATGATATCATGTGACCGTTCCAAAGAATAGCAAGAGAAGCAGAAGAAAGAAACACTAATGCAAAGAGGGGGAGGTCAACACTTCAATCCTCCTCCCGGGAAAAGAGTTTATTAAAATAATCACGGTCTCTAACACAACATAACTCTGGGCAATGACAGACTTTTGAAGTGTAGCACTGATCTTTGATCACCTTGATCAAGAAAGATTGGTTGGAAGTACTTTCTTTTTCAGGTTATTGCATAAACAGGAAATCTAGTAAAAAAGCACTAATAACAGCACTTACGTCGTTCTATCAAAGAGCGGATACGCATTCAGTTAGCTTTCTTACAGCAGATAGGCTCACAGCGGATACGACAAGACCGGTTATTCACTCAGCAACAACAGCGCATTCAATAGCAGCATTCGATGCTTCTTCCTTATTCTATTTGTAAACAACCGACCGAGGGGAAGTAAGCATGAAGCCATAACTGCAAGAACCACAGCGGACCAGTAGGATTGGCGAAAGAGTCTTGCAACAGTCTGTACAGGCCCCTTTACAAGCAAGCTAACAAGAATAGAGCAAGTGCCATTCTTTTACCTGAATTACATCCACCCTTGGCCAAGTTGAAGCACTCTGAAGTCATCCTCAGGGAAGGCGAGCAGAAAGGCTAAAAAGAAAGGAAATCTAAGCAACTGAACCTGCCAACTGGCTCTATCTCCAAAGCCGAAGATTCAATTTCACCGCTAACCGTAATCAAAGTTTTGATCTCTCCTAAGACTCTTTCAAGCCGAAAGGAGATATTCTACGAGTCGCCGACCTTGAACCTTCGGAGAATTTTCCCGAAAAAGATCCAAAAGTAACTTCTGGGCGTTTTGATGCTATTACTTAGGCTACTGCTATTCATTTTTTATTGTCAACTTCTAGGATAGACGAAAGATTCTCAAGTAGGTTCAAATCCTACTTGGGGAGCTTCCCTTAACATTACTACTCGGCGAAAGAATAAAAGGGGAATTGATTCGTAACACGAATCGCCGGATGTGATTCGATAGATGAATAGGTATTGATCAGGCTATAACTCTGGTCGAAGATTACAATTCCATGCAATGAGGGCTTAAGCCTTTGAATGTCCGGGAAGCATCTCTTTGTTCTTTAGTTATCCAAAGCAGTGGTCTTAAGCATATAAGTCCAAAAAGTCTAAGGGGATGGATGCTCATAACTTAGGAAGTAGATTAAACAAATGGGAGAAGGCGTTGGTGACAAAGCTATTTCGTCCGTCAATTAACGAGAAATAAGCCGTCCCCCCCTAGAAGGGCGAGGCAATCCTTCCATCTCCAATCATGTGGGGGATGCCCAGACCAAAGTACCGACCCAAACGTGGTATGGATCTAAAAAAAAAAGCTAGCAAGACGTCAGAAAGAAACTTATCTGAATAGCTACCTGCTGAAAGGAATAAGACAAGCATTGAACCGTAAACAGGTTCGACTGACGGAGGAGAAAGAGACATTCATCTGTATTGTCAGAACAGATCAACGAAGGCATACCGTGCTACCGGGGATGACGAGAGCGCGCCGTGCTGTATGGAGGAAGGCAAGAAAGCTCTACCCATGCCATCCAATCGAGCCCCAACCACTAACCTCAATCCACACTCAAGAATGCTCATATATAGTAACCACCCATCTTAGTCTTTGGCTATACATACAGTAGTTCTAAGCAACCATAAGTAAGCTGATTTCGCACATCACATAACCGAAAGAGGTCGGAATTCGTGTAACTCAGGAAATGGGACAAAACAAAACCATTTTGTATAATTAAGTGGGACTTCCTTCCGTTTGAAAAAACTTTCTTATGCCTTATGTTAACAAAGTGAGAGCCGAGTCTTTCCTTTGATGAAAGCACGAGGTGAGCTGCAATACTTTCTTATCTTCCTCTATGCAACCGAAAGAAAAGTTCTATTGGCATATCGGTTATCGGTTGTATCTTAATTCAACGAGAAATACTGGCTAATGGAAGTACTTACTTAGCCTACCGAGCCTATCAATAATAGAGAGGCGGGCGGGGAGCCAGCTAAGCCATATTTACCGAGTAGAATGAATGCATGTGGATTGGACGGCGGATCAGGGCAAGTAAAAGAGCATGTGAAGGCAGAACTAGTACAAAGACCCATAAGAGGGCTTTTTCTAGCGCTCAAAAATCGGCAATTGAATTGAGAAGGTTTTCCGCGGGAAGGGCTAGTAGAAGAAGAGGCTACGGGATTCGCACACTAGCAGGGCCAATCAGCGAAACTTTTACAAAAAGACTAAACAAGGAATTGACTGAATAGGACACGAGCGGGTACTTTCAAGCCTATGTGACCAATGCACTTATGCTGCCTTCACTCAAACACTTTCAAAGAAGCAAGGGATGAAGGGGAAGAGTTGCATACTGAAATCGATTCACTAAGCTAGCTTAACTCTTAAACTACCTGAACTAGAGAAGCGGTACGAGCTACTAATAGGCTTACTACAAAAGGCTATTTGAGATCCTTTTTCAAGGCTCAAGGTACTCTGACCTATGAGACCGATTAAGGAAGGGGAACTAATTCCATATATCGATTAACTGCTTGCCAACCTATCCCTAGACCGACGGATTGACCTGCTGACCCCACTACTTCATTGACTTCACGGACCTTGTTTTGATTTCAATCACTGACTTAACCAAATCAAAGACCAGATATAAGTGGTGAACGAGAACGACCGTCCCTACTCGAACCGGAAAATGTTGATTGACCGTTCCCATCGTGACCCAGTTCCTTTGTTTGCTTGTGCGCGTGTTGCCTATTCAAAATACGAGGTGAAAGAGAAAGGAGTACGAGGTTCATAACTTCTAGACAAGGGGATTCATATAGGCCAATACGCTTATTCCGATTATGACGATTGCGATTGATTGAAGCTCCCGCTGGTGTATCTGGAAAAGCGAAAGAAAAGACTGACAAAAGGCTCATCAAGTAATGTCGCAACTTTTGTACTGCTCACATTAATGCGAGGCATTCCTTCTCAACAGGAGGATATCGGTCTTCGGCTCCGACCATCATCCGACTGAGGTAATCTATGGCCCTATCTTTTTCTTCGTCACCCGATTCCTCTCCTGATTACTTTTCTTTATTGCTGCCCATAGTACTTCCAAAAAAGGGTACCCATTATGTCAAAGGACAAGGGCAAAGAAAGGCTATGTGGTCCCGAAAACTCCTAGTCTTGATAGGCCCCTTCCTTTCAAGAATTCAGTTGAAGATTATTATGAAGAGTTTTTGGCAAGACAAGAAATCCACCATAAAGGGATGAAGCATAAGATAAGACGACTCACAGGGGAGAAGATAAAATATTCGGAGGAGAATGAGACCCTCTATCGGGAATGGGTGATGTATGAGGAAGAGAAGCAAGGAAAACAGTCCATTTCGGATTCTGTAAGAGGAAAAGCACTGACCGCTTATGCCGCGAAGAAAGAAGAAAGAAAAGGAAACTCTCTTAACTTACCTGGCCCAAGCCCAAGGGGGTTAACTAAGATCTCTTCTTTCCACGGACCGACTCTAACTAATCCACTCCTACTAACAGGAAGGGTAAAGGCAGACCTCGTCCTACTTTCACTCTACTGTTTCATTGGTAATTCCCTCTGTGCTCTACTGTCTTTCGTTCACTCTTTAGTTGACATGGAAGCTTTAGTGCCACGTTCAAGCTAAAAAAAAGCAGTGAAAGCAAGTCAAGCAGTGCCAGATGCTGATGAAATAGCGGCTTAAACGGATCCATCTTCTTGAATTGAACTCCTACCCGGCGGTGACATCGCTAGCCTTTGGGCTTAGTTAAGACTGATTTCTTCCTGCCTTGGTCACATAGACTTGACCTGCTCCTGGGCAACAGAGAGAGACAAGAGCTTCCTCTATAATAAGCAAATTTTTTTCTATTCTTTATCACCCGAAGGAACTGAACTACCTTTCGCCTCATCTCTTTCACTCTGCTCTGGTTAAATGAAAATGCCACTTTGCGGTAAGACATTGAATTGGATGGTTGGTTCCTGCTTTCAGTAAGGACTATGCTTCTAAGCCCTTCCTTCTTCACTATCAGGCATCAGAGCCTATTCTATTCTCTACTCTCTACCAGCTGATGAAAATGAAAGAAGATCGGAGTCGTGAACAGTAAAAGCAGATTCTTGACATCACCTTGCATCAACAGGAAGTCCCGCATCTGAAAGTCGAATCCCTAAAGGCTCATCCCGCGCTTGGGTACTTGACTTTGACTACGCTATTCAAAGCAATCTGCCCAAGGAAGGCTAGCTAGTCTAGTCGGCTAGGTGATTCCTCTCTATCAATGACTGAAGCTTAATCCAGAGAGAGAGCTCACTATACCACCAGGTTGCCACATTTGCTTATGAAACAATAACGGCTTATCCCGAGGAGAACTGCGCATAAGTCTGATTTACCAAGGCGTTCTAGGTTCTCTATTTTGACTAACTTCCTGGCGGTTTGCAAACTGACGGCGAACCGAGTCTAAGAAGGATTCCTCTTGTGCCGAACCTATGGTTCAACACTCAAGATTAGGGTAGGATCGGGCAAAGTTAGGATACGAGAGAGAAGACTATCTGGGGGTTGATAGTAATCTCATACCTTTCGGTAGTATTTTTTCGAGGTAATACAAAAATTCACTGTCCTCCTCTCTTCTTAGACATCGAAATCGAAAGTCACATCACGGGAAGCAAGTCAGCATACAAGGCTTTCCGAATCCCATCGAAGAAAAAGCGCCAATCGCTGGAAATGGTATGGCCTATTGAAAGACCTATCCTTCCGTTTGAAACTCTCGGAAGACTTCTCCGGGCTATAGTAATGACTAGTCCTTATGGACTTCTGGCTAACTAAAAGAATAAACATTACCTTCCCCTGCCCGCAACCTCTTGAATCAAGGACAGCGTGCCCGCCAAAGAAAGACTTAACGGCAGATTCTGTTGAAGGGGCGTAAAGCTGACGAAAGAAGGAATCCGCCAATCACTTCATTCAAGCTTTGTAATTCCCCAATCGCTCTAAGGAGACATTAGCATTAGGAAGATAGAAGGACCTTGGTCACGCTACCATAGGTGATGGTATTATGACTGTTAAGGGTCAAATTGGAGCTTTTTCCTGGTCGACCTGGTGGGTCTTCGAGTGGCGCAAAGAAAAGTCCTCTCCTGGGCTCCCGCTCCGCACCTTACTAATGGTTTAATAAAGATTCCCACTAGAACTGAGGAAACCATTACTAGTGGCTGATGATGGAGCGGATCGAAGCACTTCTTCGCCTGGACCACTCCTTTGATAGAATATTCCAAATCGATTTTGGGGAAGAACCCCTCCAAGAACATGTGTCGCGCCACCTCGTACTCCGTACAAAACCCCTAGGCGTAGCGTATTTACAAGAACGAATCATCTCAATATTCGATGTTGTAATTAAGGGTTTGTATTCCCTTGGTCTAAGCAGCCAATCCAAATTTTCCGTATACGTCAAGGAACTCTGTATACAATAATTTATATGTGGGTGAAGCCAAAAGCATACTATGAGGAAGGTAAATGAGTATAAGATAAAAAAAGCATGGCGAGGGTTTTCTGAGATGGAGAAAGTCATTGCCTCTTCGATCGAGAATTTCTTGATAGGCCTCAAGTGCCTACTTGTGGGCAATGCTCCTAGTAACCCAATCGACTTGGGGGAACCGGGGGTGTTTATGCGAGCGGTCATAAGCGCTTCCCGTGGCGATCTTATCACCGTCGGGCGCCTATCCGTTAGATACCTAACAAATTTAGGATTCATTGGTGTTCCATATGCGGAGGCTGGGGCCAATACCTCTCTCCGTGGGATTGGATAGAGGAACATCTAATTCAGGGCGATCGGTCCCTTGATCCCTCTCGTGCCAGCAACACGGGTCCCATCCAAAAGGTCTGGTGGGATGGATTCGTTACACTTTTTCTGCTCGCTCGTCCCGTGCTCGCCATAGATAGATAGATAAGGGGGTTGAATCTTGTCTCATTCTCTCCTCCCCGATGCTATTACCCTTCCGGGTTGAGTCGGGAAGTGAAATGAAATGGCACCAGCGCAGTGTCTCCTCAAAATCCCAATATAGGACCGTTCTTCCCTCTTCCCCTTCAAAAGACCCGAAACAGCAGGAACCGTACAAGAACGAGTCAATTGAATAAGCGCAACTGGAAACAGTCAGTCTTACTTGCTCCATTAGTAGGTCTAGTCTATATGGAACTCGTCTATTGCTTTTAGTAAACATAAATAGGTCTATTGGTTGGCTGTATTCCTCACCTGTCAACTCGCAAGCAAGCATTCGTTGTCTTTTGTCACTCAAGTTAGCTATCCATACCGTAACCGTAGTATGGAAGGTTTTCTTTATTGACCACGCACTCAAGCCATTTCCCCTTACCACAAAAGCATCGGCAATGGGCATTCACCCTGCAACAGCATACCCGCGCTTAGGAAAGAAAGCAAAATCAAGAGAATACGAGTTCGGGCTATGAATCAGAGATGGCACTAGCCCCATTGATTCTTTAGCCCATGATCTTATAATACGCAATAGATTGAGTAGTCATCACGAGATCAGCAGCGTACAGGACAAGTCCTTCTTTTCGTTCGGGTTCCAGAAGGTCTGATCTGAGGCCTCGAGGAATGAGTGAAACTTCCCTTTCTTAAGGAATTGAGTCAGAGATCACAGTAGATGGATAGATGAATAGAGAAGATTACCGCCCAAGCCATCAAGCAATCAAAGAAGTGTAGCCAACGTCAGGGGTCATCCCCGAGTGGACGAGCAGAAGGAGATCCCACAATGCAATTGGTCTTCGAGCCTCGGCTAGAAAGCCTGGAGAAGTCTTAGCTGCTACCTTACCTGATTCTTCGTCTTCTCTCAGGGCAGCTCGGTACTCAAGGGGGAGAATCGATAGTTGTTCTGTTAAAGTAGTGGTAGGTGTAGGAGTTGCTGCTTTCAAGAATTAGCCCCGACCAATCGTCTTCCCTGTGAGCTGATCCTACGCAAGACACCCAGTGTGAGAAAAAGTGATAGTACAACCATGATCAAAAAGTTGTCCAAGAGATAAGAAGTTCATAGCAAGCCGTGGAACATGAAAGACTCCAGTCAACGAAAGACTAGGAGAAGAACATGAAGAAAACATATTACCAACAGAGGAAAGAGATAAGGCAGTCCCATCAGCAGTAAATATAGAAGAGGAGGAAGAAAAGGGGGTAGACTTGGTGAGAAGAAAGACATTACCAGTCATATGGTTTGATGCCCCTGAATCGATCAACCAAGTAAAAGAATAAGTACCTGAAGGGAGTGCAGAAGACATAGCATGTATGAAGGGAATCCACTGCTGAATCATCTCGGGTGGAACCGCAGGTGAAGCCACAGAGGATGATGGAGCAGATCCGACATTAAGGACAGGCACGGCATCTGCAGGAGTGACAGGAACTTCAGTAATGGCGGAAGCACTTGTCTGAGAGGAAGTTGGATACTGAGACTGAGTCTTCTTCTTTTTTGGGCAATTGAACTTCATATGCCCCAGTTCTTTACAGTAGTTGCAGCGAACTGAAGACATTTTGTCTTAGGGCGGAAAGTGGACCTCTATTCCGTGGCCCACGAAAAGAGGAGGAGCGCTCAGCCTTGGCAGCAGCTAAAACAGAATCCATACTGCCTAAGGATGCAGGCACCTGCGAGGCTAACCGGGTCTCTTCCGTAATCAACTCAGCTAAAGCAGCATCAACTGTCGGAAGGGGAGATCGATGAAGCAGAGAACCCCTGAGCTGCTCGAACTCAGGGCGTAGGGCCATAAGGAACTGCATAAGCGGGTCTCGTTCCTGTGATCCTAAAAATCTGTGCTGCCGCACCCAGCAAACTCCGGCTTTCGAGCCTACACCCTCTATTCTCATTCGCTGCTGGAATTCGACCTCCGTTGATGGATGTGCTTGGCCGGAAGGGTCCTACACGGGGTCAATAGCTAGAAAGCTCCTTTGGGAGAGCAAGCTTCGAGATTCACTCGGCTATATATCCGCAGGACCTGCTCGTGATCTTGACTTAGGAACGAATTCTCCAAGTGCACCCTCTTCCTTCCTTGCCTGGCTTCTTAGCCTATCCTGCTCCTACAGCTGCTAGGAGTTACATGAGTAAGGGGTTCAGCCCTTCTTTACGTTTACGTGCCTATATCACGAGTTTACAGCATGCTGTCTTTTATGGATGGCTTCTCCGCTTACAATCAAATGTTGATGGCAGAGGAGGACAGAGAAAGGACATCATGAATAACTACATAGGGCACCTTCTCCTACCGGGTCATGGCCTTTTGACTTCAAAATGCCGGAGCAAGATATCAAAGGGAGCTGAACCCTTTATTCCACCAACTTATGCACAAAGAAGTCGAAGTATACGTAGACGATATGATCGCAAAGTCCTGGGAAAGAGAGGATCATCTATTTAATTTAAATAAGCTTTTTTACCGTCTCGGGAAATAGAGGCTGCGATTGAACCCTCAGAAGTGCCTTTTTCTTTTTGGTCCAAAATCAGGAAAGCTCTAGCTTTTTTCTCAGTCAGAGAGGGAGTGAAATCCCGACAAAACAAAGGCTATTTCGTATATAAAGAAATAGTGGATCAAGGCTCAAGGTAAGTACCTAGGTTGAAGGTGGCGACTGCTTGCTCGATGCGAATGAATAGCCTACTTTCTTTCGTACCCAGGAGAATGGGAATTTTCCAACTGACCTTCAGAGATGGGAATCAACTTGCCTGCTTCTACGCGTTTTCCTTAAGCGCTAGTTCTGCTTTCACTGGATTCTAGAAAGGCAGTTAGTTCTTTGACCCCAGGAGAGGCAACTCAATAGGAGCTGCTATAGAATCCGAATCTGGCTTTGCTGCTTTCAAGCTTGACTTTCTTCTTTCTGGCGTGACTGCTTTCTTTGCTAGATGGGATCGAGCCCACATCTGGCTCAAGAGAAGCAAAGGAAAGAGAAGAGGTGCGTAACGAAAGCGAGGTACGTGCCAATTCCCTATTACCTAGTGTAACAATCCCTTTATGTATATAAGAGCTCAACTTTCTTGTAATTGTATATTTGAGCTATGAGCTATTACCCCTCCTGGGACAATGGCAATAGCAATAAAGGCCCTAGAAAGAAAGGTAGGGCGAATGGTGATCCGCCTGCAACCAAAATGACTCGCTCGACAGAAAGGACTGGAATGATAACAGCCCTAAAAGCTGGGATAGAAGAAAATGCATTGAACTTATTAGCTCACTCAACGAAGACGGAAAAGGAAGTCATAGGGTAAGACTAAACAATTTGTGAGATAGGGGCATGCGTAGTAAGACGGTTGGTTTTGCTTACGGTCTGTCTTTAGAACTTTCCTTTGATGCGGCATTACTAACTGCTATTAGTTAACCCGAAGGGGCGTAGCGTTTGCTTCAAAGTGTCTATATCCCCAAGGCCGATGAAACTCTCTCAAATTACGAATATTGCATTACCTAATTTATCCTTCGTAGTCGTAGTGATTTCAGACTTTCTAGTATGGATATCTTGAAAAAGGCTACGCTCCTGTTATTTTAAATCTCCTATTAAATAAAAGCGCTACGCACTTCAACTAGTTCTATTCTTCGCATCTTGCTTGCCATGGTTGCACTCTTTCTCTCTAGCTGTCTGAAGTGAAAGAAATTGCCTTGTCTAAGACATGGGGGGAGACAGAATAAATTCAATTAGCTGCCCCTTTCCTTCAACTCTTCCCCTAACATAGATAGCACTGGGTCCAGGGGCTTTTCTTCTTGCCTCGGCATCTGTCTTGTACGTTGGTGTTGGGTACGCGAAGGCTTCTACTTTTGCTTCTAGCGCTGGCCTCTGAGTCTATTCTCAACCCCCCTCGTCCGATCGCATGAGATGCAGCTCGTGGATCTATTCCAAAGAAGTCCCCCACCATGAAGGCATTATGAAAGGACTATACTCCTACGGCTGGTACAGGACTCGACTCCGCAAAAGCAGCTGGTCACAAGAGAGGTTTCAACTTTCATTCAATCATTTGGTTCTATCAAACTCCTCTTTCTTGGTCCTGAGGATGCCAACTCGGTAAGAGATTCTTTCTATGCGGAAGCCAACAGAGTATAAAGGACCGTCCGTCCAAAGGTGTTTGAGGTTTGATTCTCAGAATAAGAGGGCTTCCAAGCCAGGCAGGCAGTTCTCTCTTGTTCCCCCCTCGCCGGGAGATGTTCCATTCTTCCCACGGGTATGGGGATGTCTCCACAAGTAGGATTCATCTATCAATTGTCTCTCGAAGGAAAAAAAAACCTCGTACCAAGGACAGGTAATGGCAATTAAACTCGGGCCTTGCTATTGCTTATCAACTTCTTATGAAAGTGTTCTACCGCACACATATCAAGAGGCTACTCGCCAGCTTCTTCCTACCCTCGCCTTGTGGGGACGGCAGGTTTTCTGCCCGAACAGCACAACACCGGTGATCTCGAACCATCACTATACGCAAACGAAAAAAGGTCTTTGTAACCGCGTTAAGAGATGGAAAGAGGATGTAGATGTAGAAAGCTTTGTAGTAGAAGCATTAAGCTATGAGTCTTTGTCGAGCATCGTGATAATTTACTCTTAGATTGAATATCAAACCGTCTTTTATAGCTATTACAACTAAGAATTAACCTATGTCAACTTTAAAGCGTATAATGGTCGGTAGGTATAAAGAGCTCGTCGAGGGCGGATAGAAATGCCTATAGATAAGGTAGGCGAGGGTAGCTTGCCGGCAAAGGGCGTGTATGGTAGTCTTTTGTTTGAACAAGCCTTGTTACTACAGCTTCTTACTAAAGAAAGAATGCCATACTATCGAACTATAGGCGAGATGAAGCAAGCAAGGGAAGAGTTCCGACAAAGCGATTGATCCAGTTAAGACCGATAGATAGAGTACGGGACAGGACCAATACTAAGAGGGGACGTAGGACATATTTATTTACAGGAATCGCTAGACAGAACTAGGACAAAACTAAAAGCACGCCAGTCTAGCCTCTGGCCTCTAACTCTTCTAACCAAAAGCACGCTAGTTTAACATACCACATAAAAGACTCTGGCCTTAACCGCAAATAGCATACCGCTGAAAAGGGGAAAGACTCTTGCCTCATGGAATCATACCGCCTTTAGCCTGTTCTCAAACGGCGAAGCCTCAGACTCAAACCTGAAACTTGGCTATTAGGGAATCTTCATTCATATAGTCTCTTGTCTTAACCTGTTAGTGCCCTGCGGGGAAATCACTGTTGAAGAATTGGCTGTAAGTTTAGTCTTCATGAATTGATTATTGGGTCCTGTATAACTGCTATAAGGGTAAAAGGTTTAAGCCGTAGGAGTTTTCTTTTTAGAGATAGGGACTACGGAAGTTCATGGGAAGAGGTTAGTGGAAGATATCCTGTTTCCGGGGTTGGAGTCACCGAAGTAAACGATTGGCAAGAAAAGACACAGGAGTGGACCTGACAAGCATAAGATTCATTCAATAGACAACAATAGACAAGCCGGAGAGTATGCACCACTCCGAAGTACTAATAACTAAGTTGAAAAGAGAGCGGGGCAGGCCATAGACGAAAGTGAACTATAGACTACTTACCGGAGACCATAGGCAATGGACGAAAGACCAGCGGAAGGGCATTAGTCGCCGAGGAAGATAGTGCGCGTAGATCAAAGCTTAGTGGAGAGACCCTACATAGGCCAGTTCCAAGGCCAGGGCTCGATCCTGCACAATTGACCTGCTTCATACCATCTACTTACTATCTGACTTACTTAATGCACTCACAAGCGTTCGCATCGCTGCCCTAGCTTCGTGTTAAAGGCACAACGGAAAGAACTACTTACTCTATTCTATTGACGTAATATTCATTCATAGTGGCCAGGCGGGTCGTGAGAGAAAAAGCTATGTGAACGTACGCACCAACCTGAAAATCCTTCTCTTTCTTCCCTTGCCCGAGAGGGGTTGATCCTTACACCGCCCCTACTTCTTCCTTATGCAGTGCCCTTCGGGGAAATCAAAGCTTGAAGAGAGACCTACGTATCTATTTCATGAGTTGATTAGTGGTCTTTAGAGAAAAGAGGTCTTTCCTTTACGTCGTAAAGAGAAGCATGTGCCTTCCACCTATCCTGCACGTATAGCAGGGCTTTAAAGTTAAAGAACGCATCGGGCAGCGAGCGGAAAAAGAAAGTAGATTTCATTTTGGTAATTGAGTGAAGAAGCTCTCAGCGAAGAACAACCCCTAAATCCCGGAAGTCTTGAATCGGGATCCGATCTCTTTTGGTACACTCGAGTCATAAGGTGTGTACAGACAGACAGGCTTCCTTTCGAAAGGCTAGGCACCATTTGATCCAAAGCTCCTCATATGATGGGTATAGGCTAGTTGAAAGGAATGACCTCACGTCAAGCGAACGGCATCAAGGAATCTCCGTTTTCAACCTTTGTGGCATCGGTTACAGCTGGCAAAGCTAACCTCTATCCATAACAAGAAAGAAGAATCTCGATCTAATTGGAAATTTCCCATCACCTTTTTGACTTGGCTGGTTCCTGTTTGCCAAAGTGGCTTCGTCCGCCCTTCCCCATAAGAGAAAACTACGATTAAAGCTGGAGTAGATAGATCGACCAGGCAAACTTCCCCTTCCTCCCATGTGGAATGCCCCACTCAGATCGCCCAGAGCCCCAACGAGTCACTACACACCAGCTTCGCTAACCGAACCAAAACATAAGTGGAAGGAATTCTGGTTATAGAAGGTCTAAAGGATGGATCCTATCGTCGAACCGTGAGATAGTGGTCCTGAATAATCCAAAGGCCATCCAACAACACCTTTTCCAAGTCTTCATCCTTTCAAGTTGGTGAAGCGGAGGGAAGAACGAAGTTTCCCGGTGGAAGGGACGAAAGTGAAGCAAGTGATCCCGGCCATCGAACCAAACTCTCAATCTCTAGTGCTTGGCCAGCTCCACCATCTACTACATCTCCCTCTCCCGATTAACCTTCCCCGGGCGAAGACGCGGAACCAAACGAAGCGAGTGATTCAACAAAAGAACTTCCCACTTTTCTAATTCCGTTCTGTCACCCTCTCATTCTCCATCAACCTCTCCTACAAATTTAGCAAAATCAAAAGCTTTAGGCTAAGCCTTTTTCCTCCCCTATACGTCTTGCAGGAATGCCCCTAGAAAGTACTCAATCAATGGGAATACTGATACGGGCAATACCTGCACTAGAAAACGAGAGACTGAACAGTCTTATATCTAGAGCCTTCCCAGGTAAAGAAACTGCATCTAAGGGAACTCACCTAGTCCGCCATCAAAGCATTGATAAGAGTAGCTCTGGTCTGGAGATTCTTAGATCGTTAGGGCGTATGGAAGAGAAGGCCTTAGGAAAGGAAAGTAATTGAAAAGAGAAGAAATGCAACTGCATCTATCCTATCCCAAGGACTGACAGATAACTCGCAACGAGAAGGGAGTCGATTGGGGCTGGAAGGGAATTCCCCCTTCCTTTCATTAGATAAGCTTAGCTTTTTTCTCAAAAATGGAAAAGGGAAGGCATAAGCAAAGACAACTCGAACTGAAGCTATATGGCTTGGCTTTCAATTTCAACTGGAGGAGCTTACCAATGAACTGGAAGAACTTAAGACTGCCTGGAATGAGACTCCAACAACTGGCTTTGCAAATAAACTAGCTAAAACAGAGTTCGCTGTCTTGCCTTTGCCAACTTCAAAGTTGCCTGATGATGGATTGCTTGAGTCTCTTTCACCGGTTTTAAGAGCCTGCAACAGGATAGTTTGACCTTTTTTATGCAATTGGCTCAACTGGATATCGAATTGAAGCACTTAGAACTCAGCACAATGACTGGAGGGCAACTCAAAATGGATAAAGCTTTCTCCCACTTGAAGGATTGCTCTTGCCTACTCTGGCTCTAGACCTTTACCTAGGCCTTTAGATAGTTAGCTCTTTAAGCGGGAAAAAACCCTTAGATCGTTACGTTCCTTATTAACGCGATTATGGGTAGTCCCTCACAGGTATCCACCATTTGAAGTGAAGAAAGACTAGCTATACGGTACAGGCTGGCCAATGGTTGACAAAAGGTCTGACCTTAGCACTTAATATGTAGGGGATTCGAAATTGAAGGGCTTAGCATCGAAAGCACCTCCAACTTCAACAGGCACTGAAATAGGATCGGCTTCTCTTTTAACTGGATAGGAAACTAGCTCGGAATACGCTTTTGCCCTTGCAGACACAGATCGAAAAAGTGCTTCAGGGCCTTACAAAGCGCTTTCTTATGAACAACTTTTAATAGTCTTAATTGCGTTTTAGATATAGTAATCAATCTGCATTGCTAAATTTAGTATATAATCTAGTAATTACCTTACTATATAATAGTAAGTAAGCAAGAAAAATTGGATTACTATTACTATATTTAGTCAAAGTCAAAGAGAAAGTGGTGGAAGAGAAGAGCTATCTATCTGGTACGTAGTCACTGAGGTGGTAAGGTAGAGGGACTGAAACTGCAATAACAGGGTCTGCCACTAGAAAACCCTAGTCCTGGAATTGGATGGGCATAGCACTAAAACGAAAACTGGAAATGCAACTGCCACTGGATGGCCAGGAGATCGTTATCCTTAGCTCCTTAGAGCGGGAGTAGGGGTCTTGGTATAAATGGGAGGAATAGTAAGAGTGGACACTTAGACATCGTATCCACGACTCTTATCCTACCTGGCTTACTTCAGGGACTCCGGGCTTGCCCTAAAACCTACTTGCGTACTGTATGGGAATCTATGCCTAAGCGCTTTTTCATTTCCTTAAGTCATCTAATAGGATAACTTGAAAACTATCTTAACTGATAGAATTGCCCCTTGCTTGCTGGAACATATCCCTTTTTTTTTACTTATCCACAGAATAGAAAGCCCTCTCTCGTACGGATACTCCCACAATTGGGACAACTACTTCTACTGCTACTTCAACTGGACTCGCAGGGAATAATTCATATATAAGATGGCAGAGAACTCCCAATAGCTCTATGAGATTCGCTTAGAACTCCTACTGACTTATAGGGCACTCCCAATGGATAGTTGACCTAGAATCAGCTTCTTCCTTTCCTGATGGCTTAAGAGTGGCTGTAGAGAGAGCATATGCACAACCCCTCTTTAGAGTATTCTTACAAAGCAGCCGCCTATTCTAAGGGAAGAGAAAGCCCTAAAGAAAAGATATCTACAGCCCCCCAGAGAAAGAGATCCCTACCAGGGAAAGATATACTAAATAGATAGACTACTCTTTCAGGGAAGAGAGAGGAAATGGAATTGCAATTGGATTCGATCCTATAGACCCTTCGTATGGATACTCCTATCAAGACGAACTTTTAGGCCTTTTTCTTAGCAGAGGCAAAGTAAAGTACTCAAGGGAGAAGCAAGCGAAATAAATTCAGTAAGAACCTTCAGGGGCCAGCTAGCGATAAATCTCCTAAACCCATCCATACAGAAAGGAAAGGCCAAGGCGGGTACATGGACTTACTATAAATCTTACCCGAGAACTGCAAGAGGCTCGCAAGCATTAGGATAAGAAAGGAGAACCAAGGCAAGCACATGGCCTGCAAGCTCGCTTGGAAGGAGATTGCTATCAGTGATAGCAAGAGCCCTTGAAGTCTTTGAGTCTTATATTTATTAACTATTTACCTACTTTATTTATTATCCATAAAGGAGAGATTGGGATTGGCTCTAGAGGAATTAGCACTTATGAATGGAGGGGCTTCCCTATAACCCTACTCTGCCTGCTAGGCCTTAGTGCTTTAGACCATTCGGTATTGATACTACTAATATTAGTGCTCTTAACTAACGTTATTCTCGGGATTGCTGGTATTGGGAAAACCCTTAGAGACAAGAAAGACCGACCCCCTCCTCCCTAGGAACTATTGGCTGGACCGTATTCACCTATCGCCATAGAAGGCCTTTTTTCTGAAACTGCCTTAAAGAGAACTGCAATTGGGGGCTCGCTCAAAAGCAGAAAGATTGGCAGGGTGAAGGAAAAGAACTCCAACAGGTTGGCTTGAAAGAAAGCGAGCTGGCCTTTATTCTTCAATTGGATTAAGCGAACTACCAATGGCTGGAATCGATGCTTTGGAAGAGGGGAACTCTCAAGAGAAAGACTGAAACTGTCAGGGCTTGCGCAATTGGAGGTGAAGACTTTAGCACTCTTTCTCGCTCGAAAGCAGGCGAAAGCAGGAGAACTAAAGGCTAAAAATAAATCTGCAACAGGCGCAGAAAGATTAGATTTAGGAATGCAACCTTTAAGACTCCCACTAGATCGAATGGAGAAGGGCTGGAGTGAAAGCTCAATCCAAGACATGAAAGCGGAATCACAACTAACAACTGTCGAAGTAAGTAGGTCAATGCCAATGAGAAAGACAAGGTTTAGCCTAGAAAAGTCCTAAGGAAAGCAAATGACATAGAATAAGATGTCATCTCATGCCCTCTTTGAATGGCTTGTTCAAGAAGGGAAGGGATTGCTGCTCTTAGAAAGAAAAAGCTCTTGGTGAATCCGGACAAATGCTATCGAATCAGCTGCTTGAGAATACCCTCCTGATGGTTCAGTCAGTTAAGAAGAAAAGAATCGGTTGCTAGAGGAAGACAGAAGCAAGGGAAGGAGAAACTATTCTTGCTTGAGTGGAATCAGTTTTATTTGTAATTCCACTTATTTTACGATCATATCTCTTTCAACTTGAGGAATTTCTTTGAAAGAAGAGACAAGAGCAGTTACGCCTTTTTATAATCCCGGATAAGCAACTAAGAGCCTTTCAATAGCGTAGCGGATCTTGCTAACATTAGAGACTCTACTTAGTAAGTTGTCTACCTTCGCTGGTGGACTAGTTTAGTTAGAGGATGGGACGATAGAGCTCAAATCAATCTAATACCGTTCGTGACCTGACCCAGAGCCACTAGGATCAGTTGGTCAGTCTCATCCCGTGCTTGGATTGGGGGCACGAAACGATAGCTATTCCTTGCATCGTTAAGAGTTATGGCTTACTTCTAGGCTTTCGGGGAAGGGAATGTCATTCTTCTGTATTCTATATAAGTATAAGAGGAGACCCCCGGATAGAAAAAGAGAGAAGAGCACTTATTCCATCAACGTGCCAAGCTAAAGGGCGGAATCGATCAACTACCTTTTCCTTTTGTAAAAAATTCCCAGAAAAATGGTTGAATGGGCAGACTTACGACTGAACTCTTATTGGGATGGGAGGCCTTACCTTACGACTGCTACGGGTAGCTCTCTTAACTATCTGGCTATCTCTCAAGAGTGAAACTCAATTCCCTCACTACTTGCCTGTAAACCAGAGCTAATGATTGTGGATCCTCTACCGTAGTTGAATTCACACCAACTTACTCTAGACAAAGATAAGATAACGATTTGGCGATTTGAATGCCATATATGACTTGACTCTATCAATTCCGGAACCCTCCAAAAAGAAAGAGATTCCACTTGAGCTATTCTCGTTCTAACGACAGAAGCGGATTCAAGCATTCGTTCCGAGTCGCCAAGAGACAGAAGAGCTTATTTCAAGCATTCCCCTTGAGGCGGGAAAACTCCTTAATCATTTAACTGGGTATGAGAACTCCTCCCTTATAGTAGAAATTCTTCCAAGAACGTATTCTTCTTAATTAAGTTGATTTGAGAACATCTGCTGCTGATTTCAATAGCCAAGTCAAGCTTTCCAGCAGGCGAGACAGATGCCGATTCTACCTCTGCCAACTCCCTCTTTATAGCAGGATTTTCTTAACCAAGAGCTAGCTTATGGATATCAGATATCGATATCGGAAGATCAGGCCCATCACTTCTTCTTGACTTTTATGATTTGCCTGCTGGAGGATCATCGAAGGTTGGAGAAAGAGATAGAAAGCTGACTAGAGTAGGGGGTAGAGGGGCTGTGTATATCTATTCCAATCGGGGTGATAGCTCGACTCGACAAATGGGAGAGAGATCAAATCGCGCGGGAGAGGGGGTCCCCCATCATCTAGATTCAAAGTCAAGGTGTTGTTCGGATATTGATCGTAGCAAACGTCACTTCCTTCATTGGATGGGTTCAGGCTTGCTTGTCTCGCTCTCATATTGGAAGGCTAGGTTTGGAACCCTCTAGGAACTGAATCGCTAGAAAGATCTCTTCTTTCGTTTAAACCAAGTAGGCCCTAAACCAAAGCTTTGATCGCTGTGCTTTCCCCTTATTGTTAGTCCTCTTACCATACACCACTTCGAATGGTTACTTCCCCCCTTACTTAACATAGGCCGATTCACATCGTTTTTATAGGCAAACTCTGCAGTTGGAAGAACTTATTCCCACTTGCTCGGTCTCCCTTGCACTAAGCTCCTCAGAAAGTCTTCCAGTAAACCGACGACTGGAGTCTGGCCGTCCTGAGTGATAAGCACTGCTAAACCTCAGTTCAGTGCCTAATTTCTTCCGTAGCACCCTCTATTAGGGGGCAGACTGGTGTCTTGATCGGACGTAATGCTCCCCTTTCGTCATAAGGCGTGGTTTCTCACCACCTAATGATGATATCATATCACGATCATGGGGTAGCCCGGTTCGAATTCCATATGCAGATTCTAATTGAAATCAAAAACCCGAAGCTTATTTAGTTCCAGATGATGCAAAGCCAATTATAATTCCGGATCCAATCCCATCTCCCGACCTATACCTATAACTTCTTCAAATGTAGATTTGCCCGAACTTATTTAATAAGGCGAGATGGAGACCTTGATTTGGACCCTCGTGATCGAGCTTTTGATTGTAAAGAACGCGGAGCCATAGTCAAACGATCCAAACCAGGTTGAGAGCGTCGAAGCTTATCCACCTGAAGCGCTCACTTCTACTCCTGTCCTGCTGTGGAAGCAGTGGCCGGAAGCTTCACTGTGGAGGCGGGCGGTCTGATGGAGCTGATTAGATCCACAACCGAGATGGAGCCATCCCTGGAACCCAGGAGCGAAGCTATCCCTCCTGAGACTGGCCCACAAGAATCCATTTCAGGATTTTAACCTGCAATACAAAGACTAACCATGGAGGTCACTGAAGCTGCTGAATCGACCTCTGAGAAAGAAGAAGAACAAGAACTACTGCGGTTGAGGAACAAGCCGTCGTGGCTGCACCTGTCAAGTTACACGATCTTTCTGTTTGCCCGCTTTGATTAGGCTTTATTCCCGAGCGCTCTTTTTAAATGCTCTGGTGGAGCTGGAGAAGCAAGACTAGTCCTTATTAGTAAAGCTTCGGCCCTGCCTTTCTAATCGGCATCTTTTGATCGTTTCACTGTCATAATGGGACCACTACACTGGCCCGAGAAGGTGTGTAAACGGTCACTCTATAACTATAAGGTCTCAATGGACACTATTTTCATTTAAAAAAAAAAATAAAAATAGGGACCTAATAAGCACAAAGCTATTACACAATCAAAGCCTTTTTCATCTCCTGCGAACAGACGCACAAGATAACCTTTGATACACGCCACTAGCTGTTTAACTACTTTACCGAAAACAGTCAAATCACACAATTCATTGGCTTCTCCTCTAAGGAAGTAAAAAAACCCCACATGCTCTTTCTCATATCACCTATACGAATCCGAAGCTAACCCCTGCACCTGATTCATCCCCTTGAATAACGGGTTTGCCTGCGAGTCTTTCTTTGAATTTATGATGGAGAGACGGGGAAGATGAAAACAATAGATGTGATATACCGAAAAAAAAAAAGGTAGAGGAGGCCTGTTGCCGAGACCCCGTCCTCTTGCAGAGGAGGCAAAGCACCGTAACCATAATGAAAGTTCAGATCAAGTGCCAGAAGAAATGGTCGACTCTGAATCCGGATTGGTTTGAATCGAGAATGAAAGATTTTCTCTAAACTAGAAAACCGTCAAGAAAGGATCCATCAACATGATGGACACTCGAAACCTTATCTATCTGGTTTGTGTAAGGAGGGAACCGATTTGACCTTTTCAGTAAAGGGGGAAACAAATAAAGTAGGAGACGAAAGACTAACATAGCGCTTCACGCCCAGAGGAAGATGCTTTCTTTTAGCCTACGCCTACGCCTTTCCCCTTTTAATAATAATAAGGTAAGCATCCAGCTCTCGATCCAGAGCTACTGCTTCAACAATCAACTGAGCTCAGGAAGTCAGGTTAAGACGTCGACTTATACAGGGTCTTTTCCGATAAGATGAAAAACAATTCCTGTCTTGAAAGGTAAATCCCACTAAACAACACTTGTACGCTTGACATGAAAAGTAGAGGCAAGCAGAGTCAAAGGCCAAGCCTCAACCAGCAAAGGGGGACAGCCATGCCAATCCAAGCAGAGCAACTAGAAGCCCACTCTACCTTTTTTTCTTTATCTTATACTTCGTTATTCAAGGAGACCCATGTGCATTTCCTCTGTTCTGTGCTCTTGAACTCTTGATTCCCTTGTGCCTTTAGTTGAAGTATAGGTCGTCAATTCAATCTATCTTGATGGGATTTTTGCTTTTTTTGAGTGGTATAGAAGGGATTCCTCTAGTAAGTAGCGACAAGAGGCTACATCAATAGCTGAAACTTGTTTTTGGGTAGGGTAGGCTCGGAGTCAGAAGTCCTCTCTTTCCCAACCAAATAAGCATTTTTGGAAAGTTCATCTTCCCGCGGTCAAAACTAAACAACACTTGCGGATAACAATCAGACCTTACCCGGGACAGGGACCATACTAGAAAGCCTAATTAAAAATAATTAGGCTCAATTCACATCTATGAGCGATGATTCCTGTTTCTCTTGCTCGCTTCGATCGGACTCTGACAGCTTAGGGAAGAATGAAGGGTCGCTAACAAGGCCCCTAAATGACTGCTCAGAAGGCCTACCCATTTTTTTTCCTAATTCCTTTCTTTCTACTAGTTCTTACAAAAAAAATTTGCAGGAAGTAAACGAAGTCTTTCCTTCCGAAAGAAACTCCTGAAGTCACGTCTTTCAGTACTGGGACTGAAGTCAAGTACTTTCCAGTTGCTCTTTGCCCAAAGCCCTCCTTCCGACTTATACAACTATAAATAGCTTTAGCATCTATTGAAAAGGAAACGTCTTTCTAGAGCTAAGGGGAAGGTTTGGAACCCTAATAGCAGAATGGAATCAGTTTACCGGGCTGACTTCCATGCCAACACGAGTAGTTTAACTCATCACTACCTCGTAAGGGCGTTGAGAATTGTTTTTGCTTTTATTGTTAAAAATTCTTAAAAAAGTCTTAAAATAGCCCTTGCATAGTTTACGAATTCTGCTTAGTAGGGACCTAAACACAGGAATGGTTTTTCTCAGAGTCAGACCACGCCTTATGACGAAAGGGGGAGAAAGGACGGGTCCCCTGCCGATCTATGATCAAACAAAACTATACCTGAAGAATGGGATACAGATTGACCAGCACAAAAGCCATCTCTATCAATCTACGCTCATTGATGAGACGGCGACATAGAGAAGAAAGTATACCGTTCCCCCCTTGTCACTTAAAAGTAAAGAAGAGATACAAACTTTGGAATAATAATTTTGTGGGATCGAGGATGGAATCGAATAGCGAATGCACTTGCGGTTAAGACAGGTCCTGCATCTCCTACCTAATGCAATTGACCGACCCGGCATCTCTTTCGTTCAATAATGCCTTTGCTTCAAGACGCTATTTACCAGGAAAAAGACACTACCCTTTTTTTTTGAATTGAAAAAGCCGAAGGGGCGAACGAGCGCTGCGGTAACGAGCCGTAAGAAAGATGAGCAGAGCATTCCTTTCACCGGCCCTTATAGGAGTAGGGGGCGTGGTGAGATAGATAGACGTCCAATCTTGCAGCAGCTAGTTGCTCGGCCTTAGTCTTGGGCTGATCTCATACTTCAATCAACCCCTTCGTACTTCGATCCAATCAATCGATCGATCAAGAGGCTAATCTCTTTTGTTTAGGTCGGTAACTAAAAAAAAAAAAGAAAAGAAAGTCCTCGCTTTCTCTTGAACAAGGGAAGGGCAGCATAGCATTAGCTTCAATTGAACAAGCTCAACCTTGAAAAAAAAAGAAAGGCGGTAGGCCGAAGAACCGTTGAACGCTTCAACTTGGCCACTGAAGAAGGCGAAAGCTGGGCGAGAGACTAGGCCAACTTACTTCTTACTGCCATGGTTTAAGCTTTAGGCTCCATAGACGGAACTATGTATTAGGTATTAGGGAGGGGAGGAGAGAAAGAACGCATGCATGGAGATTCTGTCTCTCGGAGGTTCGATAACCTATGAAAGGACATCTAAGACTAAGAAATAATTCAAGGAAGTCCATTACTGAGAGAAGTGGTGATCTCGTCTTGCTTGCTGGGAGAAAGGAAGCTTCCGGACCACCTTTTCCAGCCAGATAGCGAGCGATCACTCAGCAATGAACACTAACTGAAAGCGGCCGGGAATGAGTACCTATCCCTTACGGGAATCGAACCCGTGTCTTCGACATGAAAAGACGATGTCCTAACCACTGGACGAAAGGGACCAAAAAGCCATTCTTCATATACCTCAGCTCCGACAATAGAAGTGGTTCGTTTTGTTTCTATACGCAATTCAAGATTTCGTTTGTGTTCATGTTGGCGATTTCTGATGTGAATTCGGCGGGTCGTCCCCCCTTCCTATGGGTTCCCCCACCGACCCAGTAACACACCAACCACGCCCCTTCCCTTTCTCCGATCATAAAGCCCCCTGATCCCTTTCTTTGTCTTTCATCCCCCCTGAACAGAATAAGTAAGGCCCCGTTCTTTCTAAAAAAAAAAAAAAAAGAAAATATGGGCGAAGCGCCCGTTTGAAGTGGCGAAGGCCTATGCTAAAGTAAGAAAGAAAGTACGTTAAGGTTACGAAGTCACTTAGTCGAACTATAAAGAAAGGGAGGCTAAGCTTACTTCGTAAGGTCAGCTGGTTAAGGAAAGCTCAGGTTATGAAATCGCTTAGCCGTTAATTAATTAAATAAAGTAGTAGTAAGGCATCGGTACGGAGTTGCGTCAGCTGTAGATATAGACTAGGCTAAGGGACGGAGCCTTCCACTGTGGACCGGGACTACGCAAAGGTAGAACACCATAGAAACTTCGCTTACTTTCTCATAAACCTTGATTTCGCTACGAAAAATAAGAACCCGGAATAGCGGAAATCGGTTCGTGTTCCGCTTTCAAAGTAAGTTGTCTTTGCCCAAGTGTGAACTGCAGACGACTCTCCAGTGGTTCCATTCCTTCTTACTTTACTTTTGGGTCAACCCAACCCGAATGGGAATAAGAGGGTCAGCCAAACAGCGGGCAGCTCCACTTTGTACATTTTCTGAGGCAGACCAATCAGGTTTAGAAAAGGGAGGGGAACTTCTCACCGAAGCGAAGGAGGCAGTAGGAATGAAGGAGGCGGGAAGCTACCGCTTCTAGAATGCAAGCTTATCCTTGACTTTTTTTAGAGAAAAAAAAAAAGGTTTTTGGATGAAGTAATTGGAGTGACAAATGGTTACGGTTGCGGAAACCGGAGAAAGTCGGGAACCGTCGGTTACCTTTTGAATCAAAGTAGCGACGAGCCGAGTACTACGACTACAGGGGGGGCAAAGCTTCTACGACAGCTTCGCTTCCTCGTCGCTTCTTTCTGGCGACTAGCTTCTCAAGTGGGTGGCTTGGTAAGCAAGCTACCTTCAGCATCGGTAAAATCCCTATCAATAATAGGCCGGAATGGTGGGGAAGGAGGCCCCCTACTTCAATGGAAAGGGGGGAATCGCCGTTTCACAGCCGCTCCTCTACAACTACCTTTCGCCTAACATGATCACGAACGAAGACAGAGAATTGCGTAGATAGGAGGACGAAACGAACCAACCCACTTGTCCTGATCGGAACGATTGAAGAAAGAAAGAGAATGGTGGCCCCTTTCGCCCAGGGGCCATCGTCGGAGAACAATGTCGGGGACAGGGCGAGAACCTTCCGTTGGTTACGCCCTTTAAGTTAAGGGTTGGTTCTTCCATATAAAGGGAAAAGATGCGCTCAAGCATGCGAAGAAAGCTCTTCGAGCTTCCCTTATATTATGGAAAGGTTTGTAGAAAGGGGCTTCTTAAAATATCCCATAACATAAATAAAGTAGGGGCTTCAAAGCTTGTAGTTTAAGGGTGCGCAGGTTTGGAATCCTATACAAACAAGGGGCTAGCGCGCAATGGCTTTCTCTGATAGGGGCTCGCTTCTTCAAGTTCCGCTTGCTGCTCGTCAAAGCCGTAGCTGGCTGTCTACTAAACGAGCCTTCACTGCCCGCCCGGCCCCTATCTTTAATCTTAAGTAAAGTGAAGTCAAATCAATGAAGTGAACAGCCCAACCTCTTTGTTTGAAGCTTTTCCAGGAAGCTTCTACTTGTTGAAGCTTTTCTTCCCCTAATTCCAAAACACAACAATAGACTTGCAACTATAGTATAGGAAAAAGCTTCTCTTTGATAGCGGTCATAGGGGGTTCAGAAAGGATCTGATCGTAGATAGAGACTTAAACCTGTGTGGGGGTAGGGGCGGATGTAGCCAAGTGGATCAAGGCAGTGGATTGTGAATCCACCACGCGCGGGTTCAATCCCCGTCGTTCGCCCATCAATAAATGGACCATTTGTTACGGAGACACAAGACAACCCTAGAAAGCATTTTTTCTGCAAGTAATCTCGAGGCTTTCAAACGCATCCAAGCAATTGGTATCCGATTGAAACATAGAAACCATAGATTCGCGTCGCCTACTTGCTGAAAGCACAAATGGAATGGCTGATCATTTATTGTATGAAGTTTTTAAGACCTCACTAATCAGCCTTAAACTTTTGAGTTCATAATGAATGAAATGAACCCCCGGATGAAGAGAAAATCTCCCCTCCCTTTTACTAAACCATGGGGAGTCCCGAGTAGTTTACCGGGCAAATTTAGTTGTCGTGACGATACCTTTCTTAGTGGAAGATTGGAAAAGACTTCTCTTCATCACGAGACTGATCGGATCCGCCGTAGACACCCGAGAAACCCCCACAAGGCAGGCTAAAAGAGTAAGAGGACAACAAGCAAAGAGTTATGCTTTCATTTCTTTGTTGAGATTGAAATAAAGTTATTTAAAAAAGGGGGTAGGTATAATGCACGCAGGCCAAGTCAAGAAAAGGACTTCCTTACTTTTATTTCATAGTAGTCTTAATGACTAGTAGTTTGAAGCCTTAACCGGTTTTTTTCGGCGCTCGGTTCCTTCGTCTTAAGTCAAGTTCAGTTTACTTTTTCGATTTTGAATGGAACTCTTAGTCGAGCTGATGGCGAGATCGATTTTTTGTTCGAGGTTCAAGAGAAAAGAGAGGAACCACCGCCCAATGATGCTTTTACGAAAGTACGGTCACCGGTGGCGAATACCTTCTCGACACTATCGAACCTAAAATCCACTCTCAATCGCTCTTTTTTTATTAGAGGAATTGTTTTCGTATCCTGGACTTAAGGAAGGCAAAAAGTGCCCTATCTGCCTTGTTGTGATAGGGGGGCAGTGCCAATTGTTTGTTTTCAAGTCAAGCTCCGTATCCCTATCTCTTTTTAGGTTGGCATAACAAAGAAAGAGAGTGCCAAGAAACAACACATACCCATTACTTTTTGTTGGAAGGTTCGGGATCGTCAGGGAGCCCCTATTAAGTAAGTCCAAAGTTCTGCCGCGAGAATTCACAGGTTCGTTCATTTACCAGCACTAGTTCGTACCTTAGCAAGCAAGCTGCCGCGACCTCCGGTCTGCAAGCACCTCTGGTCCTAAGCACCCCCGGTCTCCAGGCTTAAGGCAACAGGGAGACAAGCTTGAAAGCCACACTTGCACACGACACTTGCTCGTTTCTTTCTGACTTGGTGCTTTCAGTCCGTCCTGTCGAAATTGATTTTTCACTTCTTTTGTTTGTGTAAGCCTTCAAGCCAAGTGAAAATGGAGAGCGTTTTTCACTGATTTGATTGGTGGATCGGGTCTGGTTCTTGCTTTAGTTTTTTTCTTGCGCACTTGACCATGGGATGGTTGAGTGCCCTATTAGAGAAGGCCGATGGATAGACCCAATATCTATCAGTACTCGCGATCTGGGGAGTACCTAGGCAACTTATAAGGCCTCTACATTGAGGGAAAACCTGCTCTACGTGAAAAAAAAAGGGAAGTTAACTTTTGCATAACCTCTGTTTTATTTTCCTTGGGCATTGGAACAATCACAAGTGCAGGAAATAACTGGTTGATATAAGAAGATCTCTGACCATATGGTCTTAAGTTGAGTATAGTACTCAGCAACAGTCATATCCCCCTGACTAAGATTTGGGACTTCTTATTCAAGCTGGAATATCTTAATAGAATAGAGGGGCGCTCTCAGCTAGCCTCAAACTTTGGAACAACTGAATCCTCATGCCTCTCCTCATTCTTTATAAATGAAAAAGATAATTGCTTTGCTTTTTTATTCGCGCTTTGTAGTAATTAGAGGGAGAGCGCTCTGACACCGGGCCACCAAAGGTCGGATGGATCGGTCTATTGATAAACACCGACCAGGTCGTAACCATATTCTAAAGCTTTGGAACGAATGGCAAGCAGTATAAGGAGGGATCCCTGCTAGGGTAAATAGCGCGCCTAAGCGAGCAAGCATACGCATAGCAGCACATAGCGCGCCAAAAGGCTACGTACGCGAGGCTAGAGCGCGAGAGCGGTGCGTGAAGGAATGACTATTCCACCGGGGAATTTTTGTAGAAAGATAGGGAGGCGAGAGATAGTATGAGGCCGGTACTCAAAGGAAGCGGCCCTTGGAAGAGAGTCCGGAGACGCCAAGAAGGGCGTAAGAATCAAACAGAAGGCAAAGCGCCAGAAGGTCTATGATGTGGATAGATCGAGCTCGGAGTCAGACATCCCGGAACCACCTAATCCCATAGGCACTGAGTCAGAAGGATAAGGAGACCTGGTATGGCATCGCTCTATTGTAATTATTTTCGGTGCGCTAGGCACACTGCTCATCCGCCATCCGGAGGTACCGAATCAGTGCTATCACCTACGGAGAAGTTGTCTTGCTTTATTAAGAGCAGGAAAACGAGACCAGCAGTTCCGAAGAAGTAAATAGCATAGAACTCAAGGCCGAAATAGCAGAGATGCTGCCTCGGGTTCGTGATCTGGTAGTTCCGGCGGAGCTTACCACGGCCGTTATGGCTCTCGCGAAGCACGAGGATTTAAATTAACACGCTATTGGCTGCCGACAAAGAGCTGAGTGATCGCCTAGTACAACAGGTGGTGGACTCTATAAAGGTGCTCCATGACAGGATGCTGGCTCCAGAGGCGGAGTCTCTGTTGGCTGATGCGGGAAGGCTCTCTGCGGAGCAGGCGTCCCGATGTCAGAATATATAAGAAGAGTTGATGTACCGAAGCCGGCGTAAGTCCCTCCCAAAAGGAACTGGAACCGCTCCACATATATCTCTTTTGGAACGAGCCTTAACTGACGCTACTGCTGCTATTGGTCTTGACACCAAAAAAGCTGTCGATAGATAGAGTTAAAGCAAGCATGCCGAGCCGGGCCTGAAGAACCGTAGTATCGTGCTAAGCCTATCAAGCCAAAGTTGAGTGAAGGAATACAAGCATTTAGACAAGGGGGACGGGGCTATTCTCGCCTCACTTGAGCGGGTAGGAGCTGGTTATTCCAGATTGGTTAACCAGAGAAAAGAGGTTTTTGCAACGAATTCTTTCTTTTTTATTTTTATCTTGCCAGGTGGGACAAGAAAATGCCCTTCCCTTCTGATCGAATCCGAACAATAAATGAAATTTGTTATCACGCAGTGCAACAGGCAAGAAATGAAATCGAATAATTGTATGCCGATCGCGCCCTCTCTTTCAATTGAGCTGATCCCCTCGCTTCTTTACCCGGTGACTTAAATTTCTATTCATTACTGGGCTATTCCCACGTACTCACTGACGAACTGTACTAATTGGTGGGTTGATCCAGGTAGCTCAGATCTGGGAATGTACTACAGGGAGCATCCTGACTAGTCTCATTGACATTTAAATGAGCATCCTGTTCCCTTCTGCTTCAGCATAGTAGACCTATTCTCCGAGAAGGAAGACCCTGTCCAGAAAAGTGGATTTCCCTGCTGTAGTATGAGTTGAGAGGATCAGACTTACGGGGGAACCTTCTCTAGTCTAGGAGCATTTCCACTATGTCTGTGTTCTTTCAATGCCCCTTCCCAAAGCAAAGCAGGAAGAAACCTATGGCGCATTCTTCTCTTTCAAAAAAGCTTTGGTATTGCGCCTTTCTGTGCTCCCTTTCGCCCTTCGTTATATCCTTAGCTTTCCTGTATCTCTTTCTTTCTTGTCTCTCTTTCTCTATCTTCCCATTCCTTGTAAGAAGTCCTAGGAGCCAAGACAGTAAGTAAGCCAGTCTTTGGTCTTTTAGTAAGTCTTTCCCTTCCTTGTACTAAGTAAGTAGGGGATCCTTTCTTTCTTTTTAATATTCTTTCTCTCCAGGCAAGCAAGGAAGTAAGCAAGTAAGGAAGGGGGTCTGTGATTAATAGGTAAGCCTGTGCTGCTAGTGTTAAGCTAGTGGTAAGGCAGCAGTAGGCCAATAATCCTTCTTTATAAGAGTCCTAAATCCTAGGGTCCTCGTAGTCCATTAGGAAGAAGGCAAAAGAGCTTACCTCTGAAGACTGAAGGAACAAGCGATTACTCTAAACCAAAGCGAACGCGAAGGGGTATCGGTAGTCCCTTTACTTTATTCCTTGGCAGGAATAGCGGAAATGGTAACTCCAAACCCTTGAGTGGCTGGTTGAATGGATTTGGGCGTATCTTAAATAAGGTAATTGATTGATTGAGTTGTTTCTGGATAAAGTCATGCGTATAATAGTTCATCTTGATTAGTGTGAGATGGTTTGACCTGTGAGTGGTTCCTTCCTATAAAGAAAGTAGCCTTTCTGCTTTATGGAAGAGTTAATAGAAAAAGTGGTGTATAAAGGGAAGTGTATGTTGTCTGTCTTAGGCTGTCAGATATTTTAAGTGTTCAGCGTGTTTGTGAAATTCCGGTGCCGCTGTTCTTCGCTGCTCGGCCCTTCAACCAACAAATTTCTGACGTGATGAAGCAGTTGAGTAAAAAAGGCGGGTGATTCCCTATTAAAATATAAAAGAGTCGCTTGAAACAGAGTCTATAGCATAGGCAAACTCCCAATAATAAGAAAGAAATAGAAAGAATATCGAGCAGTGGCAAAAAGGTTTAAAATAAGAGGAGGGAACGCAAAGAGTGACATAGTGTTCGTGACCGAGAAAGAGAGAAACAGGGGAGTTGGCTGATAAAGATGGACAGTAACGATTGCGTAATATCAATTTTTCGGCCTCGTCATCGAAAGCGGCTTCCAATTGCTCGGAAATTCTTAGCTATATGGGGGGCTTGGATGGTGAGCAAAAACAATTGATCAAGAAGTTGGTCAACTTTCGCATGAAAGAAGGTAAAAGAACGAGAGTTCGTGCTATTTTTTATCAAACTTTTCATCGCCCGGCTCGAACTGAACGCGATGTAATCAAACTTATGGTTGACGCCGTAGAGAATATAAAGCCCATATGCGAAGTGGAAAAAGTAAGAATAGCGGGTACTATTTATGATGTCCCTGGGATTGTAGCCAAGGATCGTCAACAAACCTTAGCTATTCGTTGGATCCTTGAAGCAGCTTTCAAACGACGTATAAGCTACAGGATAAGCTTAGAGAAATGTTCATTTGCTGAGATACTGGATGCTTACCGAAAGAGGGGAATTGCACGTAAGAAAAGGGAGAATCTTCATGGACTGTCTTCCACCAATCGAAGTTTCGCGCATTTCAGATGGTGGTAAAGTGAGATCACATAAAGAGCTCTTCCTCATTCAGTCAGATTATTCAGTAAGATATGGTTTTACCCTTTTCCTTTTTGTTTGTTTGAATTTTCATATAGAAAGCCGGCCTTCCTCATACTCCTCCCTTCATTCATTGAGTTGAAGGAATCCATAGGGGCCCGCCCGTTATGCATTGCATGAAAGAACCTTTCTTTGTATGACTTTTCTTTTGCCTCAGGTCGAATGAATACGAAAGAAAGATCAATCAAACAAAAAAATAGGCCATGAATGAATAAGTTGGGCCTTTCACTCCCTTTCGTCTGACTCGGGGAGCTGATCTGATAAATGCACTTCAAAGGGAGGGAAGCCAGGTTTCCCATGTTGGTATAGCCGAGCATAAAAGATTTTAAAGAAAAGTAAAAAAGAAGAGGTAGAGAGAGAGAACAGAACGGAACCGATAGCCCCCCAATTATTTCAGGGCAAAAGAAAGAAAAGTAAGGACTCTCGTTTTCCGCATACGCATATAGGTTGTGAAAAAGAAGTCCACTTTTCATTTTTAATAGAGAAGTGATTCATCTACTTTCTTAATAAGGTAACAGAACGAACTTCAAGTACTTCGTAGGACGCCGCCGTTTGCTAAGATGTGCTTCCACATGATCTTTCTTTTGCTTGGATTTCACTACTATGTCATCAACGTAATCCTCCAATTCCTCATGCATCATATCATGAAAAATAGCAGTCATAGCACGTTGATAAGTAGCACCAGCATTCTTTAAACCAAAAGGCATCACTGTGTAATAGTTGTTACCTTTCGGAGTTCAGAAGGCAGTCTTTTCCGCATCCACAGGGTTCATCTTGATTTGGTTATAGCCGCTATACTCATCCATGAATGAGAACATCTCATGCCCAGCTGTTGCGTCTATGAGCAGATCAAAGGGAAGTCATCTTTCGGACAAGCTTTGCTAATCCGTGGACTAAGGGATGTAGGCCTAGGAAAACTGGAAATCAAGTTCTCGGCGGGAAGGGAAGCCCGGCTGTTCGTGTCGGTAGGTGAACGAAGTCAATCCCGGGGTGGAAGCCCAAGCAGCTATACTGGTATGGGTAGGCTTTCCACTCGCTTAGCTCGCCACTGGCG